GAAAATTTCATGTACGGATTCTTGAATACCCACTATGGTAGAATATTCGTGTGGTATTTTTTCAGATTTTGCGCGTGTAATACATGTCCCTTCTATTTCTCCAAGTAAAGCTCTTCGCATCGCAATGCCTATGGTGTCGGCTTGACCTTTCATAAGTGGAGACAAAAGAAAGCGTCCATAATAAAGACGCTTATTGTCTGTCCTTGATTCAACACATTTCCACTGTAGTGTCCGAGTAGATACTGTTACTTTCTCTCGAACCATAGTAATATAATATTATTTGATCGAATCATTTATTTCTCTTGAAATTTCTTTAATATTTTTTTTATACACGTCTTTTTTTAGGAGGTCTACAGCCATTATGTGGCATAGGAGTTACATCCCGTACGAAAGTTAATAGTATACCACTTCGACGAATAGCCCGTAATGCTGCATCTCTTCCGAGACCGGGACCTTTTATCATGACTTCTGCTCGTTGCATACCTTGATCGACTACTGTACGAATAGCATTTCCAGCTGCCGTTTGGGCAGCAAAAGGTGTCCCTCTTCTTGTACCTCTAAATCCACAAGTACCAGCCGAAGACCAAGAAACCACCCGGCCTCTTACATCTGTAACAGTCACAATGGTATTATTGAAACTTGCTTGAACATGAATAACTCCCTTTGGTATTCTACGTGTATTCTTACGTGAACCAATACGTCCATTCCTACGCGAACCCACTTTTGGTATAGTTTTTGCCATATTTTATCATCTCATAAATATGAGTCATATAGATATATGGATATATCCATTTCTTGTCAAAACAGATCTTTTTTATTTGTACATCGGGTCTTTTAGAGAGTTTTTTTTTTACACTATCCTTGTCTTTGTTTTTTTTACACTATCCTTGTCTTTGTTTATGTCTCGGGTTGGAACAAATTACTATAATTCGCCCCCGTCTACGAATTAGTCGACATTTTTCACAAATTTTACGAACAGAAGCTCTTATTTTCATATTTTTAATTCCTTAAACTTAATTTTAAATCGACTTCTTGGAAGAAAATGAGTTTCTTGAAATTTTGAAGTTTGGATCGTATTCCCACGGAAACTCATGTTAAAGTTGAAAAACCACCGAACCCCTAGAATATTTGTTGGGGCGTTCCTAAATGATACGCCCTCTGGCAGATATAAGAAGGATTACCATATATAACACAAAATTTCTCCGCCTATTCCTTTTAGTCGAGCCTCTCGATCTGTCATTATACCTTGAGAAGTAGAAAGAATTACAACTCCCATTCCGCCTAAAATTCTAGGAATTCGTTGATAGTTAGAATAGATTCGGAGACCAGGTCGACTGATCCGTTTTAAATTTAAAAGATTTCTATAGGGCCCTTTTCTATTTCTTGTATGGCGCAGGGTTAAAACCAAAAAGGATTTGTTGCTTTCTCGATGTTTCCTCACATTTTCGATAAAACCTTCTCGTAAAAGTATTTTTACAATGTTTTCGGTGATATTAGTAGATGCTATTCGAACGACTCTTTTTCTATCCATATCCGCATTGCGTATAGAGGTTAATATGTCAGCAATAGTGTCCCTACTCATGATGGACTAAAATTCTTGTTGCCCCCAAATTTGTATATAATCAACATGTTTTTTTTTTTACTTATTTTTTTCATAATCATAAAAAAAATTATATTATTAAATTAAAGGTATATGCGTGAAACACAATCTACTAAAAAAATTTGAATCTATTTCTTTCCAATACCCTACTATAACTATATCGTAGTCTCATCTTAAATTTTAAGACTATTATAATACCTCGGGCGCTAATGAAACTATTTTAGTAAAATTTAAATTCCTCAATTCCCGTGCGATCGCACCAAAAACGCGAGTTCCTTTAGGATTTCCTTCTTGATCAATGACAACTGCGGCATTGTCATCATATCGTATTAGCATACCGTTGTCGCGTTTAAGTTCTTTGCAGGTACGTACAATTACAGCTCTGACCACTTCAGATCGTTCTAGGGGCATATTTGGTACTGCTTCTTTAATCACAGCAACAATAACGTCACCGATATAAGCATATCGGCGATTACTAGCTCCTATGATTCGAATACACATCAATTCTCGAGCCCCACTGTTATCTGCTACATTCAAATGTGTCTGGGGTTGAATCATTTTTTTTATTTGTTCTTTCAATGCAAAGGACGAAGAAAAAAAAAGAAATATTTTTTGTCAAAAAAGAAAAAAAGAAACCTTGCATTTTTCGCATTTTTCATTCCCAGTATTTATTTTCTTTGATTCTACATTCTTATCCCAAAATAATAAATTGAGTTTTGATAGGCATTTTGGATGCTGCTATTGAAATTGCTTTTCTGGCTATATTTTCTGCGACTCCACCCATTTCATAAAGTATTCGTCCTGGTTTAACAACAGCTACCCAATATTCAGGAGAACCTTTACCCGAACCCATACGTGTTTCTGTGGGTCTTACTGTAACTGGTTTGTCGGGAAATATAC